AAGTAAAAAATATTGGAATTTTTAGTGCCTAAAATTTTTAGTAATTTTTTCTTTTGGAAAAAAGGTTATTAAAATTTTGTTAAAAATGAAAAAATTTTAGTGTACATATATATATATGCGATAGTTGACTCATATCACAACTTGTTAACTGGCACGTTCTCGAACCTGTCTTGAGTTTTGGGGTTTGTCAAGAATAGCAGGATTTTCAGGGCGTAGGGGGTAAGGGGGTTTGTCGCGCAAAAACCGAGGGGCATCACTATCATAATATGTTGAAGAAGGGATAAATATGTTATGCACTTGAATTATAAGTTAGTGCGTCTTAACTTATGTCTTCCAAGAATGGATTTATATTATCACATACAAGGAAAATGTACCACCTTAATTTAACATTTGAATTTGCACTGTGAGATGTAAGTTGAAAGGAGACCAAATAGAGAAATCCCATGCATATAAAAGAATGCTAGGCATGGGGGGTAATGAAATGTATGTTTAACACTACTGACTAATCAGATGCCGTTTACCACTCACTAATAGGGCTCTTAAAGCGATGTACATGAAGTGAGAATCAGATGCCAGTAATAATTAATATATAACAACCCTTATCTAAAAATGTCCTTGACCTTATCATTCATAATTATTACATTATAAATTGTTGTGAGTCTTATTCATGAATGATCTTCTTGATTGTTAGTACTTGCTTTATGGTTAAAATAGTGAAATGGTGATAATACATAGTATGTCTTTAATGCATACATTATATGTACTAATACATGTATCACATGCACATATAATGTTTTAATACAATTACGTGTGTCAGATCATGGTTTATGTTCGTAAACATGTAAGTATGGGCCATACTTAATGTATTTGTACATTATATGCTGCAGAAAATAGTTTAGTTTAGAATCCTGGCTTTGGGAGTCAGGGGTGTGAGTTGAAATCTTTCTTTTCTGGTTGCGGTGTGGCCTTAGGGGGGAATTTAACCTCCGATCTTCGGATTACAAGACCGATGCTTTGAGCTAAGCTACTAAGGCAGTCCTAATCTAGTGCTTTGTTTTCTAGTCATCCTGCTAGGGGAAATAGGATTAAGAATAGTGAGAAGTATAGTACGGATGCAATTTGCCCAATAATGATGAACGGGTGCTCTACTGGTATTCCTCCGATTCACGTAAGGATAATTATGTCTGCTACAAGGGTTCAGAAAAGGAATCGGGTGAGCGGGCGGAATATTACTCCTCGTTGTTTTGAGGTGTGGAGGAGTGGCACCACTAGTAAGACTAGAATTGATAATAGTAGCGCGAGGACTCCTCCTAATTTATTTGGAATTGAACGTAGGATTGCGTAAGCAAATAGGAAGTATCATTCTGGTTTAATGTGTGGTGGTGTGACCAGTGGGTTGGCTGGGCTAAAGTTTTCTGGGTCTCCCAGGAGGCTGGGGGAGAATGATGCTAGGAGTGTTAGGGCTAATAATACAGCTAAAAACCCTAGGAGGTCTTTATATGAAAAGTATGGGTGGAAAGAAATTTTGTCTGTATTTTGGCCAAGGCCCAGTGGGTTGTTTGATCCTGTCTCGTGTAAGAAAAGTAGGTGGAGGACTGTTATGGCTACGACGATAAATGGTAGGAGGAAGTGGAATGCGAAGAATCGTGTGAGTGTTGCGTTGTCTACTGAGAACCCCCCTCAAATTCATTGTACTAATATGTCCCCTACGTATGGAACTGCGGATAATAGGTTCGTAATTACTGTGGCACCTCAAAATGATATTTGTCCTCATGGGAGTACGTAGCCCACGAATGCTGTTATTATGACCAATAGGAACAGGACCACTCCGATGTTTCAAGTTTCTTTGTTCAGGTATGAGCCGTAGTATAGGCCTCGGGCAATGTGAATATAGAGGCAGATAAAGAAGAATGATGCTCCATTGGCATGTATGTTTCGGATCAGCCATCCATAATTTACATCTCGGCAGATGTGGACTACTGATGAAAAAGCAGTTGAAATGTCTGAGGTGTAGTGTATAGCTAGGAATAGTCCTGTTAGGATTTGTGTAATTAAGCATATTCCTAATAGTGATCCAAGGTTTCATCATGCTGAGATATTGGTTGGTGTTGGTAGGTCAATTAGTGCGTCGTTAACAATTTTAGCTAGGGGATGTGTTTTGCGTAGGTTTGCCATTAGGAATGTGTTCTTGTAGTAAAATAATTACAGTGGTTCTTCAAGCCATTGATCTTGGTTAGAGTCCGAGCAGGAATTATGATATATTCAATGTCTTTATTATTAGTAGTCTTAGTTATGGGTCTTGTTGCGGTTGCTTCAAATCCAACCCCTTATTTCGCGGCTGTTGGTTTGGTGGTTACAGCTGGTGTGGGGTGTGGGGTTTTAGTTTATTGTGGGGGCTCTTTTTTGTCTTTAATTCTTTTTTTAATTTATCTTGGGGGCATGCTTGTAGTGTTTGCTTATTCAGCGGCTTTAGCTGCAGAGCCTTTTCCTGAGGCCTGGGGCGGTCGTTCTGTTGCGGAGTATGTTTTGGTGTATTTGTTTGGGGTTGGTTTGGTGGCTGGGTTTTTTTGAGGTGGGTGGTATGATGGTTATTGGGTGGCTGTTGATGGTTTAAAAGAGTTTTCTGTGTTGCGTAATGATGTGAGTGGTGTGGCTGTTGTTTATTCTTTTGGTGGTGGTATGTTGGTAATTTGTGCTTGAATATTGCTTTTAACGTTGTTTGTTGTATTAGAGTTAACCCGTGGTTTGGATCGTGGCAGCTTACGGTCAGTTTAGGGGATGACGGAGTATGTTAGAATTAGTGCTGTTAGGGAGACGGAGAAGATAGTTAGGTATGTTTTAATTTTTGCCTGTTGAGCGTCGTTTAGGTATGTGGTAGTCTCAGTGAGTGCTCATAGTATTTTTTCTACTCATAGGACTTGTCATGCTTTGTCTAGTGTTGTGCCGATTGTGTGGCCTAAAGTTAGTTTTAGTTTTGGGAAGAGTCGGTGAATTAGTGTGGGGCAGTATCCTAGTATGTTGAATGAATAAAATAGCGCGGCTATTGATGTGCTTATTATTTGTTCTTCGTTTAATGAGGAGATTCATTTTGCTGTGAGGAAGCCAATGACGATTACTGCGACAGCTGTTAGTTTAAGGTATATAGGTATTGTTAGTGTTGGTGTTTTCTCGGGGAGTATGTTGTGTCAGATTACAAATCCCATGAAGATGCTTCCCCAGGCAAGTCGTTTAATGGGTTTAAGTACTGTTATTGCGTTTTCGGTTGGTATGATTTTGGGGTTAATTAATCCTGGTCCTAGGGTTACATGGTATATTAGTCGGTAGCTATAGGCCGCGGTGAATGATGCGGCGATAAGTGTGAGGATGACGGTGAGGATGCTTAGTTTGGATGTGACTAGGGATTCAAGGATGGCGTCTTTTGAGTAGAAGCCAGCTAGGAAGGGAATCCCTGATAGTGCTATATTGCCAATTAGTAGGTATGTTGTGGTGGCTGGTATTAGTGTTATTAGATTTCCTATTTTTCGGATGTCTTGTTCGTCTTTTAGTTTGTGGATAATCATGCCTGAGCATAAGAACAGCATGGCTTTAAAAAAGGCGTGGGTGCAGATGTGGAAAAATGCTAGTTGAGGTTGGTTTAGTCCGATTGCTATTATTATAAGTCCTAGTTGGCTTGATGTTGAGAAGGCTACAATTTTTTTGATGTCATTTTGAGTTAGGGCGCAGGCAGCGGAGAATAGTGTTGTTGCTAGGCCAAGGTATAGGCAGGCTATTAGTGCTGTGTTATTGTTTTGTATTAGGGGGTGAAGGCGAACTAGTAGGAAGATTCCAGCAACGACTATGGTGCTGGAGTGAAGTAGGGCAGATACGGGTGTTGGACCTTCTATGGCTGCAGGGAGTCACGGGTGGAGTGTGAATTGGGCTGATTTTCCTATGGCTGCTAAAATAATTCCTGCTAATGGGATTATTGAGTTGTGTATTTCTGATTCTGTAAGGATTTCTTGAATATTTCACGTATTTATTTGTGTGGCAAATCATGCGATGGCTATAATAAATCCGATGTCTCCTACTCGGTTATAGATAATGGCTTGAAGGGCCGATGTGTTAGCATCTGCTCGTCCAGACCATCACCCGATTAGGAGGAATGACATAATTCCTACCCCCTCTCAGCCAATAAATAATTGGAATATGTTATTAGCTGTGACTAGGGTAATTATGGCCACAAGAAATAGGAGGAGATATTTAAAGAATCGGTTTTTATCTGGGTCTGCGTGTATGTATCATAGTGCAAATTCTAGAATTGACCAGGCAACGAATAATGCAACTGGTGTAAAGATAAGGGAGTAGTGGTCAAAGTTAAAGCCTACGAAAATATCAAGTGTAAAAATACTTGTCCAGTATCAAGTGGTAGAGATATTTTCCACCCCTTGATTTATAAAGATTATAAGTGCGGTGAGGCTAATGTAAAATGAGTGACTTGTGGCGGTTTTGATATCTATGGCTAGTTGGTTTGGCTTTTTTAGTTTGGGGCTAAGTGTTTTTAGTAGTGGGTAAATTAGAATTGTGGTTGATAAGAGTATGAGCGATGTTAATACGTATGTCATAACTTCCACTTGGATTTGCACCAAGAAATTTTTGGTTCCTAAGACCAGTGGATACACTATTATCCTTTGGAAGTGGCGAGGAAGCCGTGGAGTTTAACCATGGTCTATAAGTATTAGCAGAACTTATTATTTTCTTTCTTTCTCGGTAAGATAGGAGGTTTTAACTCCTGTTGTTAGAGTCACGATCTAAAGTTTTGGTTAAACTAAACTTACTAATAACATCAGCCCAGTAGGAGTTCTGGTTTTGTTACTAGTAGGATGATGGGGATTAGGTGGAGGGCTATTAATAGGTGTTCTCGGGTGTGGTAGGGTGGTAGGTTTGTAATGTGGCTTGGTGCTTGTCCTCGTTGTGTTATTAGGAATATGTATAGGGAGTAGCTTGCTGTAATTAGTGTCCCTATTCCTGTAAGTGCGATGGTTCATGGGGATCAGTTAAATATTGTTGTGATAATTGTTAATTCTCCTACTAGATTTGGTAGGGGTGGGAGTGCTAGATTAGCTAGGTTGGCAATGAATCATCATATTGCTGCAAGTGGGAAGATTATTTGTAGCCCTCGAATTAGAATTATGGTTCGGCTGTGAACTCGTTCATATGTTGTATTAGCTAGGCAGAATAGTATTGAGGATGTTAGTCCGTGGGCAATTATAAGGGCGATTGCCCCTGAGAATCCTCATGTGGTTTGAATTAGAATCCCCCCTGCTACCAAGCCTATGTGGCTTACAGATGAGTAAGCAATTAAAGATTTGAGGTCTGTTTGTCGTAGGCAGATTGATCCTGTTATAATGATTCCTCATATGGCTAAGATGATAAATGGGTATGTTAGTTCCTTATTGAATGCGTCTAGTACGATTATTATTCGTATTATACCATAGCCTCCTAGTTTTAGTAGAATTGCTGCTAGTACTATAGATCCTGCTACTGGGGCTTCAACATGTGCTTTTGGTAATCATAGGTGTACTCCATAGAGTGGTATTTTTACTAGGAATGCGATTAGGCAGCCGGCCCATCAAATTTTATGGCCTCAGGAGTCTAGTGCAATTGGTTGTGCATATTGAAGAATTAGTATGGATAGTGTTCCGGTGGTTTGTTGAAGTAGTAGTAGTGCGACTAAGAGGGGCAGGGAACCTGCAAGTGTGTAAAATAAAAAGTAGATTCCTGCGTTTAGGCGTTCAGCTTGGTTTCCTCATCGGGTAATGATGATTAGGGTTGGAATTAGTGTGGCTTCAAATATAATGTAAAATATAATGATTTCTGTGGCACCGAATGCTATAATTAGGAAGGTTTGAAGGGATGTAAGTAATGAGATATATAGGCGTTGGCGGTTGATTGGTTCTGGGTTAATATGGTTTTGGCTAGCCAGGATTATTAATGGGAGTAGCCAGCATGTTAATGTTAGGAAGGGGGTTGATAGTGGGTCTGTGGCCATGTATGTGTTGGAGGTGGCTCACCCTGTTTCTGATGTTCATTTTAATCATATTAGGCTGATTAAAGCAATTAGGGAGCTGTGTATTGTTGTAGTTGTTCAAAGAAGTTTTGCGGGGGTGAGTCAAATTGTGGGAAATAGTATAATGGTTGGGATTAGTACTTTTAGCATTGTAGGAGGTTGAGGTTTTGTAGGTGGTCTGTTCCATGGGTTCGGGCAGTGGCTACTAATAGTGCAAGTCCTGTGCTTGCTTCACAGGCTGAGAAGGCCAGCAGTAGTATTGGGGTGGAGGAGAAACCTGTTGATTCAAATTGGAGTGCCCATAGGGCTAGTGCGATGAATAAAGATAGTATTATCCCTTCTAAACATAAAAGTGCTGAGAGTAGGTGTATGCGGTTGAATGTTAATCCTATTAGTCCTAAGGTAAATGCCGATGTGAAGCTAAAATGTACTGGTGTCATAAGGGGGCCGTGGAGTTTAACCACGATTTTCTGAGCCGAAATCAGAGGTCTTATCTTGGACTAGCCCCCTATTCTGCTCACTCTAGACCTCCTTGGGCTCATTCATAAATTAGTCCCAGGGTAAGTAGAATTAGGATTGTTGTGGCTCAGAAGAGTGTTTCGGTTGGATTATAAAGTTGGTCTCCTCATGGGAGGGGGAGGAGTAGGGCGATTTCCAGGTCAAATAAGAGGAATAGGATTGCTACTAGGAAAAATTGCAGTGAAAATGGAAGTCGGGCGGAACCTAGTGGGTCAAATCCGCATTCATAGGGTGATAGTTTTTCTGTGTCCGGGTCTATTTGGGGAAGTCAGAATGAGATGAATGCTAGAATTGATGGTACGGTTAGTGTAATTATAATAATAGTTATGATAAGGTTCATTATCTTTCCCCGGAGTTTAACCTGGATCGAGTGATTGGAAGTCACTTATAATGAGTTTATACTAAAAAGATTATGAGCCTCATCAGTAGATAGATACATATAGGAATAGTCAGACTACGTCGACAAAGTGTCAGTATCATGCTGCGGCCTCAAAACCGAAGTGATGCTCTGATGTAAAATGGTATTGGATTTGACGTAGGAGGCACACAGCCAGGAAGGTTGATCCAATAATGACGTGTAGTCCGTGGAACCCTGTAGCTACAAAGAATGTTGATCCGTATACACCATCTGCGATGGTGAATGGTGCTTCGTAGTATTCTATTGCTTGAAGGGCTGTGAAGTATAACCCCAGGAGGATTGTTAGTGCGAGAGATTGAATAGCTTGTTTTCGTTCCCCCTCTATAATGCTGTGGTGGGCTCATGTTACTGTTACCCCAGATGCTAGTAGGACAGCTGTGTTAAGTAGGGGGACTTCAAATGGGTCTAAAGTGATGATTCCTGTTGGTGGTCAGCATCCTCCTAGTTCGGGCGTGGGGGCTAGGCTTGAGTGATAAAAGGCTCAGAAAAAGCCTAGGAAAAAGAATACTTCGGAGGTAATAAATAGAATTATTCCATATCGGAGTCCTTTTTGTACAGGTGGTGTGTGGTGGCCCTGAAATGTCCCCTCTCGGATAATGTCTCGTCATCATTGAATCATGGTGAGGATTAGCAGGGTTAGTCCAAGGACAATGAGTGTTATTGAGTGAAAGTGGAATCAGATTGCTAGGCCAGATGTTATTAGTAGGGCGCCGACAGCTCCTGTTAGTGGTCATGGGCTTGGGTCAACTATGTGGTATGCGTGTGCTTGGTGGGCCATTAGGTGTTTTCTTGAAGGTATAGGCTTAATAGCAGGATGAAGACATAGGCTTGAATTATAGCTACTGCGACCTCTAGGAGTGTGAGTATGACAAGAATTGTAGTGGTCAGAAGTGCTACTGTTGGTATTATAGGTAATAAAACAAGTACGGCTATTGAGATAAGTTGGATAAGTAGGTGGCCTGCGGTTAGATTGGCTGTAAGTCGAACACCCAGGGCTAGTGGTCGGATAAATAAGCTAATTGTTTCAATAATTACTAAAACTGGAATTAGGAGGGTTGGTGTCCCTTCTGGTAGAAGATGGCCTAAAGAAGATGTTGGTTGATTTAGCATGCCAATAATTACGGTGGCAAGTCATAGTGGTATTGCAAATCCCATGTTTATTGATAGTTGTGTTGTGGGTGTAAAAGTGTATGGTAGTAGTCCAAGTAGGTTTATTGAAATAAGATATAGTATCAGAGAGGTGAATAAAAGGGCTCATTTGTGTCCGCCGATGTTTAATGGGGCTATTAGTTGGCCGGCGAACTTGTTAATTAACCATGATTGAGTTGTAAAGAATCGGTTGTTGTTAAATCGTGGGAATGAGTTTGGGAAGAGTAGTGGTACTAATAGTGCAATGAAGACTAGTGAGATACCAATGAGTTTGGGGCTTGCAAATTGATCGAAGAGGCTGATTATCATAGTCAGATTCAATTAAGGTTTTGGTATTTTTTAATGTCTAGTAAGATAAACTCGTTTGGTTGAATATGATCTAGAACTTTAGTTGGGGTGACGGTGAGAAGAACAATTCATGAAAAGACTAGGATTGTAAACCATGGAAGTGGGTTCAATTGGGGCATGTTCACTAAAGGTGGTCGTTAATCACCAGGGTTTGGCTTAAAAGGCCAATGCTTGTTCGGTTTTTAGCTTTTTAGTGAGGCGTCCTCTAGCATTAATGAAGATCATTTTTCAAAATTTTCTAGGGGTACTGCTTCAACTACAATTGGTATGAAGCTGTGGTTGGCCCCGCAGATTTCAGAGCATTGTCCATAAAATATACCAGGTCGTGAAACAATAAAGGCAGCCTGATTAAGTCGTCCCGGTACCGCGTCTATTTTAACACCTAGTGATGGGACTGCTCAAGAGTGGAGGACATCTTCGGCAGATACTAAAATGCGGATTGGGGATTCTTTGGGAATTACCATTCGGTGGTCAGTCTCTAGTAATCGGAATCCCCCAGGTGTTAAGTCTTGGGTGGGTACTATATATGAATCGAATCCTAGGTTTTCATAGTCTGTATACTCATAACTTCAGTATCACTGGTGTCCTATGGCTTTTACTGTTACGTGTGGATCATTGATTTCGTCTATAAGGTATAAAATTCGGAGGGATGGGAGGGCGATTAGAATTAGAATAATGGCTGGTAGGACTGTTCATACAATTTCGATTTCTTGGGAGTCCAGGATAAATTTATTAGTTAGTTTGGTTGATACTATAGCAACAATAATGTAAAGTACTAAGGTGCTAATTAAAAATACAATTATTAGGGCATGGTCGTGAAAGCTGAGAAGCTCTTCTATAGCAGGTGATGCTGCATCTTGGAATCCTAGTTGGGTGGGGTGTGCCATAATTTGGAGATATATGGGGGTTTAACCCATAATTTTACCTTGACAAGGTGGTGTAATTTATTTTACTAATATCTCTAAGAAAGTGACAGAGTGGTTATGTGACTGGCTTGAAACCAGTATATGGGGGTTCAATTCCCTCCTTTCTCGTTAGTTTGGCTGGGTTATAACAAATGCTGGTTCTTCAAATGTGTGATATGGTGGGGGGCATCCGTGAAGTCATTCTGCATTTGTTGAGGTTAGTTCGATAGATAGTACTTCTCGCTTGGTGGCGAAGGCTTCTCAGATAATAAATAGGAATATGATTACTGCTACTAGAGAAATTAGCGATCCAATTGATGATACTGTGTTTCATAGGGCGTAGGCATCTGGGTAGTCAGAGTATCGTCGTGGCATGCCTGCTAGTCCGAGGAAGTGTTGGGGGAAGAATGTAAGATTTACACCAATAAACATTACTCCGAAATGGATCTTTGTTCAGGCGCTGCTTAGGGTGTAGCCTGTAAATAGTGGGAATCAGTGGACAAAGCCTGCTATAATGGCGAATACGGCACCCATTGATAATACGTAGTGGAAGTGTGCAACGACATAATAAGTGTCATGAAGTACAATATCTAGTGAGGAGTTAGCTAAAATAATTCCTGTTAGTCCACCTACTGTGAATAGGAAAATAAATCCTAGTGCTCATAGTATTGGTGTTTCTCATTTAATAGAACCTCCGTGAAGTGTAGCTAGTCAGCTGAATACTTTTACACCTGTTGGGATGGCGATAATTATTGTTGCGGATGTAAAGTATGCTCGGGTGTCTACGTCTATTCCAACGGTAAATATGTGGTGGGCCCATACGATAAACCCTAGAAGGCCAATGGCCATTATAGCTCAGACCATGCCCATGTACCCAAATGGTTCTTTTTTTCCTGCATAGTAAGCTACAACGTGGGAGATGATCCCGAACCCGGGTAAAATGAGAATGTAAACTTCTGGGTGACCAAAGAATCAAAATAGGTGTTGATATAGAATTGGGTCTCCTCCGCCGGCTGGGTCGAAGAATGTGGTATTAAGGTTTCGGTCTGTAAGAAGTATTGTAATTCCAGCGGCTAGTACAGGTAGCGACAAGAGTAGTAGGACAGCCGTAACTAGTACTGCTCATACAAACAGGGGGGTTTGGTATTGAGTGATGGCTGGGGGTTTTATATTGATAATTGTTGTAATAAAATTAATAGCCCCTAGGATTGATGACACACCTGCCAAGTGGAGTGAAAAAATTGTTAGGTCTACTGATGCTCCTGCATGGGCAAGGTTACCTGCGAGTGGCGGGTACACTGTTCATCCTGTTCCGGCTCCGGCCTCAACGCCAGAGGAGGCTAATAGCAGGAGAAATGATGGTGGAAGAAGTCAGAAGCTTATATTGTTTATTCGCGGGAATGCCATGTCTGGTGCCCCGATTATTAGTGGGACCAATCAGTTTCCAAACCCTCCGATCAGTATTGGCATAACTATAAAGAAAATCATTACGAAGGCATGGGCAGTTACAATTACATTATAGATTTGATCGTCCCCTAAAAGTGATCCTGGTTGGCTGAGTTCAGCACGAATGAGAAGACTAAGGGCAGTTCCAACTATTCCAGCTCAGGCACCAAATACGAGATAAAGGGTGCCAATGTCTTTGTGATTAGTAGAGAAGAGTCAACGCGTGATTATCACAGGTAGAGTGGCCGAGTGTCAGGCGGCGGTTTGTAGCATCGTGTACAGAGGTTAGAGTCCTTTTTCTATTAGGCCTTGTGGTGTAACTACATATTAGATTGCAAATCTAGGGTCGCAGATTAGAAGTCTGCCGGGGCTTTTCCCGCCTTTAAGGGCTCGGCAGGCGGGAAAAGTAGATGGATGCTCGCTGGCTTGAGCGCTTAGCTGTTAACTAAGAGTTTGTAGGATCGAGGCCTTCCCATCTAGAAGGGGCCTTAGTTTAATTAAAATGTTTGATTTGCACTTAGAAGATGCGGAGTAATGTCTGTAGGTCCTATTTCGAGGGCTAGAAGGTTCTCACTTCTGTTTAGAGCTTTGAAGGCTCTTGGTTTGTGTGTTTATCCTAAGCCCTCAGGTGGTTAGTGCTAGGATGGTTGGGGTTAGTGGCAGGAGGCCTAAGGTTATAGTAATTGTTAGTGTTAGGGGCAAGAGATTTATGGTTGTTTTAGTTCGTCAGGGGGTGGTTGCGTTAATTGTGTTGGGGTTGATGGTTAGTGTTGCTGTGTAGCATAGTCGTAGGTAGAAGTATAGGCTTAGTAGGGCGGTTAGAACTATGATTGTGGCTGTAAGAGGGAGGTTTTGTTTTGTTAGTTCCTGGATGATGAGTCATTTTGGTGCGAAACCAGTTATTGGCGGGAGGCCTCCTAGTGATATTAGGATTAGGGGGGTGATTGCTGTTAGAGTTGGGTTTTTTGATCAAGCTGTTGAAAGTGTGTTGATTTTTGTTGTGTTTAGTGTTTTTAGGGTGAGGAATGCTGCAGATGTTATGAAGATGTAGGTGACTAGGGCGATGGTGGTAAGTTGAGGGGCGTAGTTAATAGTGATTATTATCCATCCTATGTGGGCGATTGATGAGTAGGCTAGGATTTTTCGTAGCTGGGTTTGGTTTAGGCCTCCTCATCCCCCTACTAGTGTTGATGAAATTCCTAGTAGTGTTAGAAGGGTTGGGTTGGTGTTTTGGGCTACTTGAATAATTAGGGCGAATGGGGCTAGTTTTTGTCATGTAGATAGGACTAGTCCTGTTAATAGATTTAGTCCTTGTAGAACTTCTGGTAGTCAAAAGTGTGCTGGTGCTAGTCCAATTTTTAGTGCTAGTGCAGAAATAATTATTATATTGGTGATTGGGTTAGATACGTTGTTAATATTTCATTCTCCTGTGAGTCAGGCATTTGTAGTGCTTGCAAATAAGATTATTGCTGCTGCCGTGGCTTGGATAAGGAAATATTTTGTGGTTGCTTCTACTGCTCGTGGGTGGTGCTGTTGGGCTATTAGAGGGGTGATAGCTAGGGTGTTAATTTCTAGTCCCATTCAGGCAAGTAATCAGTGTGAACTGGAAAATGTTATGGTGGTACCTAGTCCTAGGCTGAATAGTAGAATTGCTAGTACGTATGGATTCATTGATGGGGGATGGGGTTTAACCATCATTTTCGGGGTATGGGCCCGAAAGCTTATTTAGCTGACCCTATCTTAGAAGGTGGTGTAGAGGAAGCACTAAGAGTTTTGATCTCTTTGGCATAGGTTCGAATCCTTTCTTTCTAAGAACTGAGGGGGATTTAACCCCTGTGGTTCACTCTATCAAAGTGGTCCCTAGGCATTCGGGCACAGTTCTTGAGTTATAGTTGTGGTGGTAGGCTTGCTAGTGCGATTGGCAGGGATGTGTGTCATAGGACGAAGGCTAGTGTGACTGGGAGGAAGTTTTTTCAAATTAGGTGTATAAGTCGATCATATCGGAATCGTGGGTAGGATGCTCGTACTCATAGGAATATTGCAGCTAGTAGGGCGGTTTTTGTCATGATGAGGGTTGTTGATAGTTCTGGGGCGTCCGGTAGGTAGGATGTTCCTAGGAATAGGACTGCTGAAAGGGTGTTTATTAGTAGAATGTTGGCGTATTCAGCTAGAAAGAACAGTGCAAATGGCCCCCCTGCGTATTCTACATTAAATCCTGATACTAGCTCTGATTCTCCTTCTGTTAGGTCAAATGGTGCTCGGTTGGTTTCTGCTAGGGTTGAGATGTATCATATTGTGGCTAGTGGTCAGGCTGGGATTAGTAATCAGATTTTTTCTTGTGCAGTGCTTAGGGTTTGTAGGGAATAGCCTCCGGAGAAGATTATAATAGATAGTACGATTAGTCCTAGGCTTACCTCGTATGAAATTGTTTGGGCTACAGCTCGTAAGGCTCCAATTAGTGCGTATTTTGAGTTTGAGGCCCATCCTGATCCTAGAATTGAGTATACTGCTAGGCTTGATAGGGCTAGGATAAATAGCATGCCTAGGTTTAGGTTTGTTATTGCGTGTGGTAGGGGTATTGGTGCTCATAGTATTATGGCTAGGGTTAGTGCAAGGATTGGTGTAATTAGGAATAAAATTGGTGATGATGATGATGGGCGGATTGGTTCTTTAATAAATAGTTTAATACCGTCGGCGATTGGTTGGATTGTGCCGTAGGGTCCTACTACGTTTGGGCCTTTTCGGAGTTGTATGTATCCTAGTACTTTTCGCTCGACTAGGGTTAGAAAGGCTACTGCTAGTAAAACGAATACGATGTAGATTAGGGGGTTGATTAGGTGGTTTATTAGTGTACTAAGCATTAGCTAGGGAGAGGATTTGAACCTCTGTTAAAAGGGCTTAGACCTTTTGCAGTAACCAAGCTCTGCCACCCTTGCAACTCCTTGTTTTGGAAATTGGTTTATGCTTTCCCATTGTTTAATTTATTTGGGTTCATTAAATTGGGGGGGGGCGCGCTTGTGGGGTGGGTCCCTCTTTTTCCGATCCTTTCGTACTAGGAAAAGTAGCATCACAGATAGAAACTGACCTGGATTGCTCCGGTCTGAACTCAGATCACGTAGGACTTTGATCGTTGAACAAACGAACCCTTAATAGCGGCTGCACCATTAGGATGTCCTGATCCAACATCGAGGTCGTAAACCCTCTCGTCGATATGAACTCTGGAAGAGGATTGCGCTGTTATCCCTTGGGTAACTTGGTTCGTTGATCGGCTTGTGGCCGGATCATTTTTGGTCAGATGTTCTGTTACTTAGAGTTGTTTTTCTTGGTTTTGGATGTTGTCCAGTCCACTTGGAGGTTGTTTTTTTCTCCGTGGTCGCCCCAACCGAAGGTAGAGTTTCATTTTTATTAGGTTTAAGGACTTTATTGAAGTTTGTTTAGCATAATTGATTCTTGTACCTTAAGCTCCAAAGGGTCTTCTCGTCTTGTGTTGTTATACCCGCTTCTGCACGGATAGATCAATTTCACTGACTGGAAAAGGGAGACAGCTAAGCCCTCGTCTAACCGTTCATACAGGTCCTTAATTAGAGGACTAGTGATTGCGCTACCTTTGCACGGTTAAAATACCGCGGCCGTTGAACTTGTAGTCACTGGGCAGGCTGGACCTCCTATACTAGATATTGCAGGAGGCGATGTTTTTGGTAAACAGGCGAGGCTTGGGTTTGCCGAGTTCCTTCCTTTTCTTTTAGTCTTTCCTTGTTGCACTCCAGTGTGGGGATAACGATTTTGGGTTGTGTGGTTTTCTTGGTTGTTGTGTTATTCATATTACCCTCTTTGTTTGGGTTCGTTAATTGTCAGTGGTTGGTCCGATCTGACTTACACTTGTGCTCGGAGAAGGTTAGGTTCTTCTTGTTACTCATTTTAGCATGATCTCTTCCATGGCTGCATGGAGCGGCCTAGTATATTTGGGGAAGTGAGATTGTTTATTGGTATAATTAACTTTTATTTATTCGAGCTTTGACGCTTTCTGTTTAGGTGGCTGCTTTTAGGCCCACTGGGATGATGTGTTTTTAGTATTATAATCTTTATTCTCCTGTTAAGGTTGTATCCTTTGTTTTAGGGGCTGTACCTCCTTAAACTAACTCTCGCATATTTCCCATTTGTCTTTTTGGTGTGGTTTATTGACTTGGGGTGTGCGAGGCTGAACTTATATTCATTTCCTAGGCAACCAGCTATCACCAAGTTCGATAGGTCTGTCACCACTACCCAGAGCTCTCTCCACTCTTTTGCCACAGAGATGGGTTAGCCCTAATTTTGTATAGGCTGTCTCGGGGTAGCTCACTTGGTTTCGGGGTCTCAAACTTAAGGTCTCTTTGCTTGGGTGGACTTGCTAAATCATGATGCGAAAGGTACAAGATTTAGTCTTTGGTTTTTGTGGCTTGTATGGGTTATTTCATTTCTCTTTCAACGTTTCCTTGCGGTACTTTTTCTATAGCTTTAAAGGTGGGGCCCTTTCTGTCTCCCATACTAAGGTTAAGAATGTTTTAGTTAATTGATTTGGGGCTAAATCTTGGTTATTTATGGTGTGAAGTTGTTTTGGTGGTTAAGCTAGTTGTTTGGCTCAGAGTGATCCGATTTGCACGGATCTCTTCACGGTGTAAGTGGGACGCTGGGCTACTTAGCTACACTCTGGGTTTGTCCAAGTGCACCTTCCGGTACACTTACCTTGTTACGACTTGCCTCCCCTTGTCGGTGCTTTTGTGTTAAGTAAGTTGTGTGTGCTGTGACGGGAGAGAGTGACGGGCGGTGTGTACGTGCCTCAGGGCCGGGTTCAAAAGGACACTCTATTTCCTTTTTACTACTAAATCCTCCTTCAAGCATTAGTTTCATATTGCGTGTTCGTAATATTCTGTTGTAGAAAATGTAGCCCATTTCTTCCCATTTCGTTCGCTACACCTTGACCTGACGTTTTGGGCAGTGCTCTTTTTGCTTACTTTTGTTCCCTCATAGGGTAAGCTGGCGACGGTGGTATATAGGCTGGGTTGGCCAGAAATGGTGAGGTTTAACGGGGATTATCGGTTCTAGAACAGGCTCCTCTAGGGGGGTCTAAGGCACCGTCAGGTCCTTTGGATTTTAAGCTGATGCTCGTAATACCCTGGCGGACATTATTGTATGTGTATGTCTTTGTTTACGACTGAGCATAGTGGGGTATCTAATCCCAGTTTGTTTCTCAGTTTTCGTGGGGTCGGATAGTTTTGTTAAAGTAACTTTCGTGTTTGGGTTTCGGACTCCTAGAAGCGTATGACAGCCAAGGGGTCATTTAACTTTATTTTTGTTTCTCCTAACCACCCTTTACGCCGTGATGCTATCAACTAGGGCTATTCGTTTAACCGCGGTTGCTGGCACGAATTTTACTGGCCCTCTTAACCTTAACTAAGTCGGGTTTTCACTCATGGCTTAATGTTTATCACTGCTGGGTTCCCTTGGGGGTGTGGCTTAGCTAGGCGTCTTGGGCTAAAGTGTTTGTTCCTGATACCTGCTCCTTGTCTTCGGGTTGGAGGGTGAGGGCGTACTCACAGGGCTGCGGATACTTGCATGTGTAATTTTGGTTAAGGCTGATAGAAAGGTTGGGACCATGCCTTTGTGCGTGCGGGGTTTTTTAGGACCCATCCTAGCATTTTCAGTGCTATGCTTTGTGTTAAGCTACGCTAG